AAAGGATGATTCGTTCCACAAAGGTTCCACAAGAAGTTAATCGTAAGCAAGAAGATTGTTTACGAAGAAACAACAAGAAAAATTCAGATTCTGATACATAAGAGTTATATAGGAATCGAAATAGTCTTTTATTTTCATTTTTCAAATGAAAAATGGATTTCATTGAAGTAATAAAACTATTCCAATTCGAATAATAGTTGAGAAAGAATCGCAATAAATGCAAAGATGGAACATCTTGGATCCGGTATTGAAGGAGTTGAAGCAAGATTTCTAAATGGATAGGATAGGGTACTTCTATATGTGATAGATAATGTAAATGCAAAAATTTGTCTTCTAAAAAGGGAAATATTGAATGAATAGATCGTAAATTCTGAAACTTTGGTATTTCTTTTTCTTCCGAACAAGACAATTCTCGCATCGAGAATGGGATTTCTACAACAATAGCAAACCCCTCAGATAGAATCTGAGAATAAAACTCAGAATAAAAATAATTGTTGTAATCCAATAATTGATCTTGGTTAGGATGATTAACCGAATTAATCCAAAAATTCTGTTGATACATCCGAATAATTAAACGTTTTACAAGTAGTGAACTAAATTTCTTGTTATTAGAACCAACAATTTCGATAGGTTCGGAACCATTTAATCCATAATGATGGGCAAATGCATAAATATACTCCTGAAAGAGTAGTGGGTAGACGAAGTATTGTTGACGAAATTTTTGTTTTTCTGAATACCCTTCGAATTTTTCCATTTGTATTTCTACTTGAATCAGAGAGAAGAAATATTTCTCGATTTATCAAATGATAATACATAGTGCAATATGGTCAGAACAGGGTGTTACATTTTAACATACAAACCCTGGAAAGAAAGGGAGTCTAATCCACAGATTTTTTTCCGCTCCTTCCAATTAATTTCTTTTTGCTCTAATTACTCGTTCTAATTACAAAAGAGAACAAATCCTTTATTTTTGCAGGCCGATTGCTCTTTTGACTTTGGAATACAGTCTCTTTATCAATATACTGCTTCTTTTACACATTCAATCCATAACATCCCTTTTCAATCCAAAATCAAGAATAATTAGGATTTCTAAAAAAAAAAAAAAGAAAAAATCAAGGGTCTACACTCATAGGAAAACCCAACCTTTCCCCGCATCAGGCACTAATCTATTTTTAACGTCTAATTAGATCGGGGAATCATTCCAATTAAGAAGTTAAGCTCGCTGCTTTTTATTTTAAGAGAATTGGAGCCAGGCTCTATCCATTTATTCACTAGACCCAGAAAATCATAATTTTTTTATTCCATTCCAAAAATCCAATATAAGAAATAAATTTTATTACGACATGCTATTTTTTCCATTCATTACCCTTGAGGATCAGTCGTGGTCTTCTAGACTCTACCAAGAGTCTGGACGAATTTATTGCTTCATCCAAATGTGTAAAAGATCATAGTCGCACTTAAAAGCCGAGTACTCTACCATTGAGTTAGCAACCCATATAAAATAGGATCTTAGATACGATCAAAATCCAAAAATCAATGGAATTACACCGCACACTCTTGCCAAAACATTGAACTAGCAAGACATCAAAAGAAAGATTTTATCATCCATTCAAAAACTCAAATACCAAAATGAACGGATCCTGTTCAATTTCACTAAGGTTAAAAAAAGAGAGGGACCCATCACGATGGTCAAATTTGAATTTTTTTAGCATTTTTTATTTATTTAAAGAAAAAAATCTTGTATGTTGTATGAGAGTACATACAAGAAGAACAACCCTATCATTTGAGCAAAGTGTAGGCAGAAAAACCTAATATGGAGTGAGGATAAAGAGACTTATCTATCTACAAATTCTATTTGTTCAACATACCTTTGTCAATGGAAATACAATGGTAAGAAAAAAATTAGATAGAAAAAGTAAATAAAATAAGGGCTTTTGTTGGATTGGCACGACATAAATCCAGTCAAAAATAGAACTAAGAAAGAGGCAAATTGTTTCTAAATAGTTAGACAACGAGGTATACTAGTGAGCCCCCCCCTCTCCTACTTTATTTATTCGTTTAGTTCTTCAATTAACTCAAAGTTCTTTCTTTTTCTTTAAAGAATTCTGCCTTCCTTAAAATATCATAAACTGTTCTTGTAGGTTGAGCACCCTTTTCAAGGAAATAGAGAATAGCTGGAACATTTAAACAAGTTTGATTCTTTATCGGATCATAAAAACCAACTTTTCGAAGATCTCTTCCTTCTCTTCGAGATCGAACATCAATTGCAACGATTCGATAGACAGCTTATTGGGATAGATGTAGATAAACAAAGCCCCCCCTAGAAACGTATAGGAGGTTTTCTCCTCATACGGCTCGAGAAAATGATTCGAATTTCTGTCTATAATACAAGTGAATAGAAATTAACAAGTAGATAGAAATTAGACTATGACTTGCTTGAATTTCCTTACAGAAAAAACAAATTTCATTTACTCATGACTCAAGTTGGCTAATTTTGACTGACAGACTTCAAGGGAAAAATCCTTCCAAATTTTTTGAGTCGTCTCTAAACTCTTTTCTTTGCCTCATCTCGAACGAATTGACTTTTATTTCTTATTCTGATCCAATTCTATCTATTGTTGAGACAATTGAAAATCGTGTTTACTTGTTCAGGAATCCTTTATCTTTGATTTGTGAAATCCTTGGGTTTAGACATTACTTCGGGAATTCCTATTCTTTTTTCTCTCAAAAAAGTAGCAACATACCCTTTTTCTTATTTCCTTCGATAAAGCTTTTCCCTCTTCTATAGAAATCGAATATGAGCGGTTGATTCTGATAGACTTTTAATCGAAAGAGTTTTCCCAATCTTCTAAAATTGGACTTTCTTATTTTTTTCGCTTTTGATTTCTATATTAAGGGTAGACTGACAAAGTTGGCCTAATTTATTAGTTTTCACTAACCCTAGATTCTTTCCCTTGCTAAAAAAGAAATTCTGTCCTCTCGAGCTCCATCGTGTACTATTTACTTTTACTTATAAATTACTTACAAACAACCCAGCGCAAATTCGGTTCGGGACAAATAGAACAGACTATGTCGAGCCAAGAGCATTTTCATTACTATGGAAAATGATGGATAGCAAAATCCACAATCGATCGTGTCCTTCAAGTCGCACGTTGCTTTCTACCACATCGTTTTAAACGAAGTTTTACCATAACATTCCTCTAATTTCATTGAAAAGTGGATATAGGGAATTGATCCAATATGGATGGAATCATGAATAGTCATTAGTTTAGTTTTTTGTATACTAATTCAAACTTGCTTTCCTATCTATGGGGAAATACGGATAAAAGAAATAACTGGGGAAGACTCCGCAAAGATCCAATTTTTTTAAACCCATATTCTATCATATGAATGAAATATAGTTCGAAAAAGACGAATAAACAAGTTTGCTTAAGACTTATTTATTATTGAATTTCCATACTCAACAGAGGACTCGAGATGATCAATCCTGAAGTGAGAAGAGGAGAATCTACTTTTCTCCAACAAATAAACTATCAACTTCCAAAAAAGTTTAATTAATTTAATTAATATGTTAATGTTAGATTAGCAACCTTTTTTTTTCTGTAATAAAAACAATTAACTATTAAGTAAATAAACTATTCCAATGAATAGATTGAAATAAGTAAATAAACTATTCTAATGAATAGATTGAAAATATTTTGGTAGTTATAGAATTCTAGTACTTCTTCGACTCGAATACCAAAAGAAAGATAAAAATGAAGTAAAAAAAAACACACATTTCGTGTAAAGTAAAATTAAGATCTTTCCTTTTACTTATCGCATACTTTTTTTACCGAAAAGAAGGAACTCCAAATCAAAAATCAGAAAAGTCTGGTTTTTGGACTCCATTCTATCCAACGAACAGTTCTTACCTTATCCTTACCGGAATGGATCATTCTGGATATTTAAAGAATCACAGATTGAGATCATTTTTGCTTAACCAAAGAAAGAAGAAGGACCCTTTTTTACTAATAATATAATACAGGAAAAATCGATCCCTACAATAAAGGGATAGGTCTCATTTTTTATACAGTGTTCTACGGCAAGTTTAACACTTTTTTATGAAAATAAAGACTTTCAATTTGACTGGACTTGACACTTGATTATGTTTTCTGAGAAAGAAAAAGAATGCTTAGGAATGCATCTAATAAGATATAATTATTCTCTTTAATAAACTTTTGTCTCGTACGGAATACAATGCGATTTCATCTTTCGTTTCATCAGAAAAAATCTGGGACGGAAGGATTCGAACCTCCGAGTAACGGGACCAAAACCCGCTGCCTTACCACTTGGCCACGCCCCATTTCGGGTTTTATGCGATACTAATAAACACTATTAGTTTATTTGTTATTCGTCAACCCCACTTCAATTACATAAAAAATGAAGGGTATTCTCTTGCTAGGATTCTAGAAATGCAGATAATATAGAATCCAAAAAGTGCATTGATCATTACATGGAATTCTATTAAGATATTATATGAAGATCGAATTTCTTCCATTCTCATTTGAGAGTGCGAATACAAGGAGGTATTTTGTGTTTGGGAAAGTCCGAAGAAAAAAGGATTTGGAATCCTCCTTTTCCTTTTTCCCTTAGAAAAATAACTCAATCAAAATCCAACTATCTACTCTACAAGAACGAAATGCTTGTTATGCCTAATATACTTAGTTTAACCTGTATCTGTTTTAATTCTGTTCTTTATCCGACTAGTTTTTTCTTCGCCAAATTGCCCGAAGCTTATGCCATTTTCAACCCAATCGTAGATGTTATGCCTATCATACCTGTACTCTTTTTTCTATTAGCCTTTGTTTGGCAAGCTGCTGTAAGTTTTCGATGAAATCTTTATTACTCTGTCTGCCAAATTGAATGATGTATTCAAATTTGAAAAATGGATAAGAACCGAGAAGTCTTATATTATGAACCTTTGATTCTAAAATTCAAATTCTTCTACATTGAATGTATAGCTGCAGCAATAAATTTGGATCAGCCTTTCTACCCCCCGCATGCACCTACGTTGAGCAGGTACCTTTAGGTAACCACACAATACCTAACCTAATTTTTTATATTGATAAGAATGCTTATTAAGAGTGCTTATTATAAATCCATTCTTGTAATTTTTTGCAAAAATGGATTTTTGCATTTTATTTTGAGTTCTCAAAATAATTTTTAGGCCTCAAAATAAAATAAACAAAACCCATCCTAGTGGATCTGTGTGGTAAGGAAAAATGGGTAATCTATTCCTTAAAAAAAAATCTTGGAGATTCTGTAATGCTTACTCTCAAACTTTTTGTTTATACAGTAGTGATATTCTTTGTTTCCCTCTTTATCTTTGGATTCTTATCTAATGACCCAGGACGTAATCCTGGGCGCGACGAGTAAAAATTCAAAATTTTTTGGAATTTTTTCTTACAAATTGGATTTTTTCGTACATTTATCTATGAGAAAATCCGGGGGTCAGAATTCCTTCCAATTCAAAAGTCCCAAATGATCCGAGGGGGCGGAAAGAGAGGGATTCGAACCCTCGGTACAAAAAAATTGTACAACGGATTAGCAATCCGCCGCTTTAGTCCACTCAGCCATCTCTCCCTGTTCCAAATCGAAAGGTTTCCGTGATATGACAGAGGCAAGAAATAACGATTGCAAAAAATCCTTCCTTTTTCTTTCAAAAGTACATAAAAATTATATTGCCAATTCCATTTTAGTTATATTCTTTTTTCTTAATGTTAATAAAAAAAAAAGAAAAAAGTCTTTTTTATTAACAAAGGAAAAAGGGTTCTTATCAAACCCACCATAAAATTGGAAAGAAAGATAAAGAGATAAAGTAAGTAGACCTGACTCCTTAAATGATGCCTCTATCCGCTATTCTGATATATAAATTCGATGTAGATGGAATTGTATAAGCGGGTTTTTTTGTATTTCCTTAGACTTAGACCGCGCAAGGCAAGAATTTATCGCTATTTAGGATTTCATATTCTTGTTACTAGATGGTCTATAGGAATAAGAAGAAATCGCAACTCCTTTCCGCTACACATAAAAATGGATTTCGAAAGTCAATTTTTCTTTTCAATATCTTTTTTTCAGAATCCTATTTTTGTTTTTCCCTTAAAAGATATGAAATAGGAATCTTTAAATAGGAATCATGGAATAATGCTGAGTTCCAATGTTTATTTCTATAGTATAAGAAAAACTAATCGAATCAAATTCATGGATTCACCGCGACCTCGGTTGTGACCCCATAGATAAATTTCTATCTTCGAGACCATTGAAAAGGGGCATTGAACGAGAAATAAATCGTCCACAGATAATCAAACTATCGTATGCCTTGGAAGTGATATGAGGTGCTCGGAAATGGTTGAAGTAATTGAATAGGAGGATCACTATGACTATAGCCCTTGGTAGAGTTACTAAAGAAGAAAATGATCTATTTGATATTATGGACGACTGGTTACGAAGGGACCGTTTCGTTTTTGTAGGATGGTCCGGCCTATTGCTCTTTCCTTGTGCTTATTTCGCTTTAGGAGGTTGGTTTACAGGGACCACTTTTGTAACTTCTTGGTATACCCATGGATTGGCTAGTTCCTATTTAGAAGGTTGCAATTTCTTAACCGCGGCAGTTTCCACCCCTGCCAACAGTTTAGCACACTCTTTGTTGCTACTATGGGGCCCAGAAGCACAAGGGGATTTTACTCGTTGGTGTCAATTAGGCGGTCTGTGGACTTTTGTCGCTCTTCATGGGGCTTTTGGGCTAATAGGTTTCATGTTACGTCAATTTGAACTTGCTCGGTCTGTTCAATTGCGGCCTTATAATGCAATTTCATTCTCTGCTCCAATCGCTGTTTTTGTTTCTGTATTCCTGATTTATCCACTGGGGCAATCCGGTTGGTTCTTTGCACCGAGTTTTGGCGTAGCAGCGATATTTCGATTCATTCTCTTCTTCCAAGGATTTCATAATTGGACGTTGAACCCATTTCATATGATGGGAGTTGCCGGAGTATTAGGCGCGGCTCTGCTATGCGCTATTCATGGGGCGACCGTAGAAAACACTCTATTCGAGGACGGTGATGGTGCAAATACCTTCCGCGCTTTTAACCCAACTCAAGCGGAAGAAACTTATTCAATGGTCACTGCTAACCGCTTTTGGTCCCAAATCTTTGGTGTTGCTTTTTCCAATAAACGTTGGTTACATTTCTTTATGCTATTTGTACCCGTCACCGGTTTATGGATGAGTGCTATTGGCGTAGTCGGCCTGGCTTTGAACCTACGTGCCTATGACTTCGTTTCTCAAGAAATCCGTGCAGCGGAAGATCCTGAATTTGAGACTTTCTACACCAAAAATATTCTTTTAAACGAGGGTATTCGTGCGTGGATGGCAGCTCAGGATCAGCCTCATGAAAATCTTATATTCCCTGAGGAGGTTCTACCACGTGGAAACGCTCTTTAATGGAACTTTCGTTTTAGCTGGTC